CATCATAAGATTAAGATACTTATTAGGTTAGGTTAGGTCCTAGGCCTCAAACCAATTGCGAAATATTTCGTTTGTTGAAACGTAAAAAAAAAGGGGGGGGGTTTCCCTTGTACTAAGGCGAGAATGGGGAAGGAAGAAAGCGAGCGGATCCGTGAATTTATCATCCTCAAATAAGCCTATTGTCTCATAAATAATAAATAATTGTAGGATTTAAATAATTGTAGGATTAAAGTATTGATATAATTAGAAGAAGCAAACGGCAAGTCTGAGTTAATAAAATAAACTAAGACTAAGAAAGAAGCGCGGAACGTACATTTTTACATTTTTTAGGATTAAATTAAACAAAAGGATTTGCAAATAAAAGTGCTAATGCCACGACCAGTCCGTAAATTGTTAAAGCTTCCATAAAAGCTAGACTAAGCAATAAAGTACCTCGTATTTTACCTTCTGCTTCTGGTTGTCTCGCAATACCTTCTACAGCTTGGCCCGCAGCAGTACCTTGGCCAACTCCAGGTCCAATGGAAGCAAGTCCTACGGCCAATCCAGCAGCAATAACGGAAGCGGCAGAAATCAGTGGATTCATAGTAAGTTCCTCGTACCAAAAAAAAAAAAGAAATGGTTAATGATACAATCAACCAATGCATTATTACTTATTTTCTCACTACGATCTATTTTATCATTACAATTTATCGGGTCAAAGTAACTAAAAACTCAAAATTTAAATTATTTAAATTATAATATTAGTGAATTGTCAGAACGACTTTGATATCTCGTTTTTTAGTTTCTACCCATGACCAAATTTTTGTAAACTCATATGCATATAGTTATAGTTATTGCATTTTTTTGTTTCGAACCATTCCTTCTTTCATTCAATTCTTCGTTCTTTACTTACTTTTTATATCTGTACGTTCATCTGTTTTTTCATTCAATCCACAATCACAGACGAAAGAAAAAGGCTTATATTGTATTGGAATCCATCTAAATGAAATACAGTGTGGTTAAAAAAAAGAATAAACATTCAATTTCAATATAGTAATAATATAAATATATAAATAGATTACTATACTGGGAAAGAAATAGGAATAAATAAAATAAAAAAATATCTAATATAAATGAAATTCTATAATTTAGATATCTAAAATCCATATATAGTCTAATAGGGATAATCCCTATATAACTAGTAAACACATATACATTTGTTTCTTCTATAATGTAAACCACCTGCATTTTATTTTTATATTGAATTGGATTTTAGAATCATTCTTCGAAACATATGTAAGGGCTAGACTTATAGACATTACATATATTTAATTACATATATTTAGTTTGACTTGACCCCCTAACCCATCTTTTTACAATTCCGTAATATCGTCTGTCTTCTTTTCTACGAGATTGGGTCGTACATACATATGTATTTGTATCTATATATGTATTTGTATCTATATATGTATTATGTTGCCCAACCAAGTGCGTATTTTGAACCATGCATTACTTCGGGTAAGTGAAAAAAAGACTATTCAAATTAAAAAAGCTAATCAATGATGACCCTCCATGGATTCACCTATATAAGCCGCGGCTAAAGTTGCAAAAATAAGAGCTTGAATACCGCTTGTAAATAATCCAAGAAACATAACGGGGATAGGAACTACTGAAGGTACTAAAGAAACAAGAACAACAACTACTAATTCATCAGCTAATATATTCCCGAAAAGTCGAAAACTAAGAGATAAAGGTTTTGTAAAATCCTCTAGGATGTTAATTGGTAAAAGTATTGGAGTTGGTTGGATGTATTTCCCAAAATACCCCAATCCTTTTTTGGTAAGACCCGCATAAAAATATGCCACTGACGTGAGTAAAGCTAAAGCAACAGTAGTATTTATATCATTCGTGGGCGCAGCTAACTCCCCATGAGGTAACTGTATAATTTTCCAAGGTAAAAGAGCACCTGACCAATTAGAAACAAAAATAAATAGGAACATAGTTCCAATAAAGGGAACCCAAGGACCATATTCTTCTCCAATCTGAGTTTTACTCAAGTCTCGAATAAATTCAAGGACATATTCGAAGAAATTCTGACCGTCGGTCGGAATTGTTTGTAGATTCCGAACTGCTATGATGACTGAACCTAATAAGATAGCAATTACGACCCAAGAAGTGATAAGTACTTGGGCATGGATTTGTAAACCTCCTATTTGCCAATATAAGTGTTGGCCTACTTCTACACCCGATATATCGTATAACCCATTGAGTGTTTTAATGGAACATGGTATAGCATTCATATTGTCCTCTGATATAAATCGAACTTAAAAATTTATTTTGATTCAACCATCTCTTTCTCAACTCACCAACATTAATCATTAATACAAATTGAATTTAGGATACCAAGAAATTTTAGGATACTAAAAAATCACCTAATTTAATATAAATATCCCCATTTTTTTTTTATCTCTTGTTGAAGTTCAAGAATAGTAACCGATCCAATCAATCTATCGAATTCCCAAACAATTAATTAATTTGATTATTCTTAATCATAATCAACGATTTCTTATATAGCTAGAACGACCTTCGCAAATTGCGAATACTAATTTGTTAAGAATGAATCGAATTGAAGCTATAGCGTCATCGTTGGCTGGAATCGAAATATCTGCGAGATCCGGGTCACAATTTGTATCAATTAAACAAATAGTAGGAATCCCTAAAATGACACATTCTCGAAGAGCTGTATATTCTTCTTGCTGATCAACGATGATTACAATATCGGGTAACCCCGTCATATATTTGATCCCACCCAGATATGTTTGCAAAGTAGATAATTTTCTCTTTACCATTGCTGCATCTCTTTTAGAAAGACGGTTGAGTTTCCCCATCTTTTGTTCTGCTCTTAAGTCCCTGAACTTATGAAGTCTCGTTTCCGTAGTGGACCAGTTTGTTAACATACCACCGAGCCATTTTTTATTAACATAATGACACCGAGCCCCTATTGCAGCTGATGCTACTAAATCCGCTACTTTATTTTTGGTACCAACGATTAAAAAGGTTTTTCCACTACTTGCTGCATTAAAAACTAAATCACAGGCTTCTGATAAAAAACGAGCAGTTTTCGTAAGATTTATAATATGAATACCTTTACGCTTTGCAGAGATGTAAGGGGCCATTCTAGGATTCCATTTTCTAGTACCATGACCAAAATGCACTCCCGCTTCCATCATTTCTCCTAAATTGATGTTCCAATATCTTTTTGTCATTTTTCCCCGCATTTCCTTACACTTCCTCTTTTTTTTTTACAAAGAGACAAGGTACCCTGAAATAAATAATTGTTCCGACGGAACCTTCTACCGTAGATTGACCGTTGATGATATACGGCCCAAACCATTAATTTCTTTTAATTACTTATTTTTACTAAATGAATATTAATAATCGGACTAACCCAACCAGATAAGATAGTTAAAGTCAAAAAAAATAAATAAATCTCTTCTTAGGAATCATTAAATCGCGTAAATGGTTGTTGTGATGTCCCATAAAAATTGTTTGGAGCACAAGAACAAAATAATTCTCTATGGTATAACAAAATATCTCCCATTTCCAACTCGAATAAATTTTTCCTTTTGATTTCCAAATAAATGTTTTTGTCTTCCCTTGAATGGTGCACTAATTTTTTGAATCCAGTACCAACAGGAATAAGCCCCCCCAGAACTACGTTCTCTTTCAGTCCTTTCAACCAATCAATACGACCTCGTAAAGCGGCTTTTGCTAAAACTCGAGCAGTTTCTTGAAAACTTGCTTCGGATATGAAACTTTGAGTATTCAGGGATGCCCTCGTTATTCCCAATAAGATTGCCCGATAATTGATCGCTTCGTCTAAAGCACGTCCCGCTCGTTCCGATCGCAATAATCCGATTAATTCTCCGGGTGAAAAAACATTAGACATTCCATCTTCTGAAACCAACACTTTTGATGTTATTTGACGTACAATGATCTCTATATGTTTATTATGGATCTGTACCCCCTGAGATCGATAAACCTTTTGAATTTTATTAACCAAAGAGATACGACTCTGGGCTATGGTTAGCTCAGCTCTAATCAAGAATCCCCAGGGGATTCCAAGGATTCTTGGAATACGTTCGTTCCAACTTTCAACTCTCTTTTCGAGGTTCATCGATATTGAATCAATTGAACGCACTTCTAAGACCTGTTCCACTTTTGGAAGACCCTGCGTTATGTCACCAGATCTTGATTTTTCATATATAAATGTAACTAGTGTCTTTCCTTCATAAAAGATTTCTCCATAATGACCATGAACTGTTGCTCCTGGAGTAGCCAAATAGGGCTTAGCCGATCTTATAACTAAGGAGTCAACATGAACAATTAAAATTTGACCGGATTTTTTTATATGTGGCCCGTATTTGAATAGACATGCATTTTCACAAATAAATTGCCCAAGGCAAATTATTGTGGATGTCTCTTCACCAGAATCGTGATGGAGAAAACACCAATTTAAATGGAATGGATTCAAAATTATATTACTGCGTGGATCGGGATTATAAATCCTCCTATTCTCATCCATTAAACAATATTTAAGTACTTGAAGTACTTGAAAAGTCTGTTTAAAATTGTCAAGTAGCAAATATTTCTTTAACGAGATCTGATTATGAGTTAATAAATGGTAAAATAAATAAAAATTCGCTATTTTAGGTACAATAGTACCTAAGGGACCCAACAAATACCTAATTGGGATTAGGGGATCCAATTCTTTTATCGCATTGTTATATTTCGAACCGTTGAATGGACTAATTCGAAAACAGTTGGATGATGACAAAATTATCAAAGATTGGCATTCCTTATTTCGATTCAACAACGTACCAATATCAATAGTTCCTTGATGTTGGGTAAGTAATTGAAACTTCGCCTTGGAATGAAAGGGATTGATATTGGCGCGATCTAACCCCTTGGGAATCAATCCCAAATTTGTTATATTATATCTTTTTCCGCTATATGAAAGA